AATGGAGAGAAGTTTTTCATAGAATTCGGATATCGGAAAAATTACCATATGTAACATAAAACTTCTCCGCCGATTCTTTCTAATCGAGCCTCTCGATCTGTCATTATACCTCTCGAAGTAGAAAGAATTACAATCCCCATCCCTCCTAAAATTTTCGGAATTTTTTGATAGTTAGAATAGATTCGTAGACCGGGTGTACTGATTTGTTTTAAATTAAAAAAAGTTTTCGATGATCCTTTCCTATTTCTTCTATATCGTAGAGTTAAAACTAAAAAGTATTTGTTGCTTTCCCGATGTTTTCTGACGTTTTCAACAAAACCCTCTCGTAAAAGTATTTTCACAATGTTTTCAGTGATATTAGTAAGTGGTATTTGAACTGTTCTTTTTCTATTCATGTCAGCATTGCGTATCAAGGTTAGTGTATCAGCGATTGTATCCTTACCCACGATAATTGTTGCTCCTTACTTTCAATATAATCAACATGCTCCCTTTTTTTCGATTTTAGGATTCCATAAAATATCGAATATGGAATATAATAAGAATCCATATATAGAATACTCTAAAACTAAAAAAAGATAGACTATTAGAAAATGAACTAATGAATTATTAGAAACTATATACTATATTTCATTCGTTTTTCTTTTTTTTTCTATCTATTATTTTCTTATTTGTATTTATTTTTTGAAATAGTAATAAAAAAAGATTAAATAATATAATAATAATGACTTACTATTTCTAATACTTAGTAATACTTACTATATATACTTTTCATTTTTATCATTACACAAATACACAAGGTATATATGTGAGATATAATAGATTAATTAATTGGATTCAATTCATAAATAAGATATCCATATCACGATCTTGTATTATAATACCTCAGGTGCTAATGAAACTATTTTAGTGAAATTGAACTGTCTCAATTCTCGGGCTATTGCGCAAAAAATTCGAGTTCCTTTTGGATTTCCTTCTTTATCAATTAGAACCGCAGCATTATCATCATACTTTATTATTATACCGTTACTACGTTTGAGTTCTTTACAAGTACGTACAATTACAGCTCTGATCACTTCTGATCGTTCTACAGGCATATTTGGTACTGCTTTTTTGATTACAGCAACAACAATGTCACCAATATAAGCATATCGTCGATTACCAGCTCCTATGATTCGAATACACATCAATTCGCGGGCTCCACTATTATCGGCTACATTTAAATAGGTTTGAGGTTGAATCATATCATTTTTTTTCTCTTTCAGTCAAAAAGTTGAAGTAAAAAAAGTATTCTGTGTTCAAAAAAAGAAATCCACAATTGCCATTTTTTTCATACGAAAGACTTCTTTCGTTCGAATGATTATTCTGAAAGAATGAATTGAGTTCGTATAGGCATTTTGGATGCTGTTATTGAAATAGCCTTTCGAGCTATATTTTCCGGGACCCCACTCATTTCATAAAGTATTTTGCCGGGTTTAACGACAGCTACCCAATATTCGGGAGACCCTTTTCCTGAACCCATACGCGTTTCGGTAGGTCTTACTGTAACAGGTTTGTCTGGAAATATGCGTACCCATATTTTTCCACCCCGACGGACATTTCGCGACATTGCCCGCCGCCCCGCTTCTATTTGTCTAGATGTGATCCAAGTGGGCTCAAGTGCCTGAAGAGCATATTTTCCGAAGCAAATAGTATTACCTCGATAGGCTCTTCCTTTCATTCTTCCTCGATGTTGTTTACGGAATCTGGTTCTTTTTGGGTTATAGTTGATGGTTTTTTCTCAATTCCATCTCTATTACAGAACCGTACATGAGATTTTCACCTCATACGGCTCCTCACGAATGAATCGATTAAAAAAGATTTCTATTTAACCGAAAAAATAATATACCAATACTATAAGATACATATGTTTAAATACAATCGCGGAATTTTTTGGCATTTCATAGAATCGATTGATCTATTAGAAATTTGTATTCTTATAGACCTTTTTTGCTATCCGTATCTAACTAAACATTGTTATTTTGGTATAAGGTTCTAACGAACCTCTCTTTGTATTTTCTTTATTCAAAAAAATCCAAATTTTCGCGGGCGAATATTTACTCTTTCATTATGAATCTCCGATAGTAATGTAGGGTTAGTCCACAAATCTTCAAAAAACAACGAATTGGTTCTTAGTTTCTTCCGCCATCCCACCTAATGAATCATGAAGATTTGTTTTTAATTTTCAAATAATCTTAGGTATTCACAGGTTCCATCGTTCCCATTGCTTTTCGATTTATGGTTAGGTCTGAATTCTACAATGGAGCCTCTGCAATAAGATTTGATTTTCATAAGATTTTCTTATTTATTTTATTTTTTTGAATCAACTTTCTCAGTTTTATTGATTCGAGGCTCTTGATTCGTTTATTCTAGGAATATATTTATCCATTGAATATTGATGCTTTATTACACTACCTTATTAGGAGATAACCCATAGACCTTTCCATATTAGAATTCTATATCA